CAGCTGTATGAAGGAGGACCAGGCACCTATATATTAACTCCGGGCGGAGTGCTTGTTTAGGTGTTGGAAGTGTGGTAAGTTTAGTTTAATATCTAGGGAAAAGTGAGTTAAAAAAGGTGGTAAGTATATAGGGGGGAGTAAAAAAGGGGGGGAAATATCTATACTATGTCCTGTTACCATTGACTATAATATCCATGCTTCTACTGACTATAATGTCCATGCCTACCATTATGCTGGTGCTCAAGATGCAGTTAAGTCCAGCTACAATTTATGCTCCGGGTCGGGGCCTTTGACGGCCATAGCTGAGTCCAAGCAACCCCCAAAATAAAAAGATACCAAATGCATGACAGCACAGTTATGTGTGAGCATGGGCTGATTAGTCATTAGTCCATCGAGATGTCTTATTTAAGAGGAACGAGTGGGCGATTTTAGATGAGATGGCCCTGAAGAAAGAACCAGATGTCTTTTAAAGTTCATCCAATAGCTACCCCCACAATTAATGGGCTCAAAACAAGAAGAGAAATCCTTGCCAAGCGGGTTGCTGATTTCACGCGGCATGGTAAATAAGCTCGTGATCTAAGGGACGGGGCATGCATGTTGACGGAGACCTGCCTAATTCACATGTACTATATATTGTAACAACTACCATATCCTATTCAAGTACATTAAGTACTAGCCTGAGAACATATCTTGAATATGTTATGTCCGTGTACATTAAATGTTATATACGTGCTTATATGCATGCGGACAATCATTTAATGTACTATATACATAGTATGTCCTTATTACATTAATGTAATGTCCTTTCAGGGACATCTAGAGTTGTTGTGTAAGAATTTTATGGGGGCTTTAGAGTGGTAAGCTTGTGTTAATTTTTGAAAGTTTTAGTAAATTTAATACTGATATTGTTCTCCACATTTATGAAGCTATATTGATAGTCTTTCAGGGAATAGTTTAAATTAGAACTTCAGCTTTGGGTGTTGATAGTGGGGCTGTTGGCTTCTTCCTTGAAGTCTTAGGGAGATTGTTTGTTCTCCTTCTCTGGTTTACAAGACCAGTATATTTAATGTACTACAAAGACTTATCTTCATTTTAGGAGGTTATTTTCAATGGTGCCAGCTACTGGCATTAGTACTAGGATAAGTAGGAAGTACATGATTGATGCTAGTTGTCCAATAATAATGTATGGGTGTTCAACCGGTTGTCCTCCGATCCATGTGAGTGTTAACAGGTCTGCTACTAGAATTCAGAATAGACATTGGCTAATTGGTCGAAACATCATACTTCGTTGTTTGGATGTATGAAGTAGAGGTATGAGGACTAGGATTAGGATTGATAGGACTAGGGCCAGGACTCCTCCTAGTTTATTGGGAATTGATCGGAGAATTGCGTATGCAAATAGGAAATATCACTCAGGCTTGATATGTGGGGGTGTATTGAGTGGATTTGCTGGTGTGTAGTTGTCTGGGTCTCCAAGCAGATCTGGTGTGAATAGAACTAGGAGTATGAGGGCTAGAATTAATAGTAGTGCTCCTAGAATGTCTTTGATGGTGTAGTAGGGGTGGAACGGAATTTTGTCTGCATCTGATGAAATTCCTGTGGGGTTGTTGGATCCTGTTTCGTGAAGAAATAGTAGATGAACTATGGCAAGGGCTGCAATGATGAATGGGAAGATGAAATGAAAGGCAAAGAATCGGGTGAGTGTTGCCTTATCTACTGAGAATCCTCCTCAGATTCATTCTACTAGGTCTGTGCCGATGTATGGGATTGCTGAGAGGAGGTTAGTGATAACTGTTGCCCCTCAAAAAGATATTTGTCCTCATGGTAGGACATATCCTATGAATGCTGTGGCTATTGTTGCAAATAGGAGAATTACTCCAATATTCCATGTTTCTAGAAATGTGTATGATCCGTAGTAGAGGCCTCGCCCTACATGTATGAAAAGGCAGATAAAGAACATGGATGCTCCATTTGCATGTATATATCGGATAATTCAGCCATAGTTGACGTCTCGGCAGATATGGGTGACGGAGGAGAATGCTGTTGCTGTATCGGCTGTATAGTGTATTGCTAAGAATAGGCCTGTTAGGATTTGTAGAATTAAGCAGATGCCCAGAAGGGAACCGAAGTTTCATCATGATGAGATGTTTGATGGGGCTGGGAGGTCAATGAATGCGTTGTTTACAATTTTTATAAGTGGATGGGTTTTTCGGGTATTAATCATTAGTGTTCTTGTAGTTGAATGACAACGATGGTTTTTCATATCATTAGTCGTGGTTAGATTCCATGCGAGAATAATGATAACATACATTGTATTTATTTTAAGTGTTATTTTTGTGGTTGGTTTTGTGGGGTTTTCTTCAAAGCCTTCTCCTATTTATGGGGGGTTGGGGTTGATTGTGAGTGGTGGAGTTGGTTGTGGTATTGTATTAAATTTCGGTGGGTCTTTTTTAGGTTTAATGGTTTTTTTAATTTATTTGGGGGGTATAATGGTGGTTTTTGGCTATACAACGGCTATGGCTACTGAGCAATATCCTGAGATTTGGGTTTCTAATAAAGCTGTTTTAGGGGCATTCATTGTTGGCCTATTAATGGAATTTTTTATGGTTTACTATGTGTTGAAGGATAAGGAGGTAGAGATTGTGTTTAAGTTCAATGGTTTAGGGGATTGGGTAATTTATGATACGGGGGATTCTGGGTTTTTTAGTGAGGAAGCTATGGGGATTGCGGCCTTATACAGTTATGGTACTTGATTAGTTATTGTAACTGGTTGGTCTTTGTTGATTGGTGTTGTGGTAATTATAGAAATTACTCGTGGAAATTAAGTAGGATTGTGCTTACAAGAATTGTAACTAGGAAGGAGAGGAAATACAGTTTGATTAGGCCTTTTTGGTTTGTAACTACGGTTGATATTTTTATTTGGATTAGTGAGGTGGTCTTTGGTAAGATGTTTTCTAGTCAGATTAGATCTAGGATAGAGGATGCTGATTTTTGGCTTATTGTCAGGTTTGCATAGGGGGTCAGGCGGTGTATAATTGTGGGGTAATATCCTAGAAGGTTAGAGAATTTAAAAGCGTTTGATGGATACTTGAATTTTAGGCTATAGGTTGTGTTACTAATTTCTAGTGCTAGGATAAAGCCTAGGATAGTGACTGTTAGGGCTATTATTTTTAGGTAGTGGGGCATGGTTATTTGGGGAACTGTTGTTGGGGGGATGTTGTTGGAGATAATAAATCCTGCAAAGAGGCTTCCGATTAGTAAACGTTTAATTGAGTTAATTAGGAAGGGGTTATTTTCATTAATGATAATTAAGGTTGGGAAACGGGGTTGTCCTAGGAGTGCAAAGAAGATAATTCGGGTGCTGTAGATAGCTGTGAAAGAGGTGGCAATTAATGTTATTAGGAGGGCTCAGGCGTTGGTATATGACGTGTTGGCGGCTTCGATGATTAGGTCTTTGGAATAAAATCCAGTGAGGAAAGGCATTCCTGTTAGTGCAAGGCTGCCAATAATTAGGGCTGTTGTGGTAAATGGTATAGCTTTGAATAGGCCTCCTATTTTTCGGATGTCTTGTTCGTCATTTAGGCTGTGAATGATAGAGCCGGAGCATATGAACAGCATGGCTTTGAAGAAGGCGTGGGTACAGATGTGAAGAAATGCTAGGTAGGGTTGGTTAATGCCAATGGTTACTATTATGAGGCCTAGTTGGCTGGATGTAGAAAAGGCAACAATTTTTTTGATATCATTTTGGGTTAAGGCACATATTGCTGTGAATAAAGTGGTAATGGCCCCTAGGCATAGTATGGTGGATTGGGCGAATTTGTTATTTTCTGTTAGTGGGTAGAAGCGAATTAATAGGAAAATGCCTGCTACTACTATTGTGCTTGAGTGGAGTAGGGCTGATACAGGGGTGGGACCTTCCATTGCGGAGGGCAGTCATGGGTGTAAGCCAAATTGTGCGGATTTTCCAGTTGCAGCTAGTGTGAGGCCAATCAGGGGTAGGTTGGAGTTGCTGGGGTTTAGTATAAAAATTTGTTGGAGATCTCAGGTGTTGAGATTTATTAGAAATCATGCTATTGCTAGAATGAATCCAATGTCACCAATACGGTTATACAGAATTGCTTGCAGAGCTGCTGTGTTTGCGTCTGCTCGTCCGTATCATCACCCGATAAGTAGGAATGATATAATTCCGACTCCTTCTCAACCAATAAATAGTTGAAATAGGTTGTTTGCAGTTACAAGAATGAGTATTGTGATGAGGAAAAGAAGTAGGTATTTGAAGAATTGGTTGATGTAAGGGTCTGAATGTATATATCATATGGAAAACTCTATAATAGATCATGTGACGAATAGTGCTACTGGGACAAATATTATTGAGAAATAGTCTATTTTAAAGCTGAGTGATAATTTGAGAGTTTGAATGGTCAGTCAGTGCCAGTTTGAAATAACTATTTCTTGTCCTGTATAAATAAATATCATTGTGGGGATTATGCTAGTGAGGAAAGCACATGAGATAGTTGTTTTTACGTAAAGTGGATAATTGGAAGTTTTATAGGTGTCAGAGCTTGTTATCATAATGGGGACGGTTAGCAAGAGCAAGGTTACTAGTGTGAAGGAGGAAAATATGTTTATTACTTTTATTTGGAGTTGCACCAATTTTTTGGCTCCTAAGGCCAACGGATAACTCCTATCCTTTAAAAGTTTGAAAAAGCCATGTTGTTAGACATGGGGGCACAGAGTTAGCAGTTCTTGCATACTTTTTCGGTAAATAAGAAGGTGATGAGCTTCTGTTATTAGATTCACAATCTAATGTTTTTTTTAAACTATATTTACAGTATAGGGGGCCTAAGATAATTTTTGGGTTTAAGGATAAGAGTAGTAGGGGTAGGATGTGTAGAGACATGAGTGCATTTTCTCGTGTAAAGGAAGGTAAGATGTTGTTAATATGGTAAGTATACTTGCCTCGTTGTGTTGTGATTAGCATGTAAAGAGAGTATAGGGCGGTAATCACTATGTTTAGTCCTATTAGGATAATTGTAATGTTGGACCACGAGAAGGCCGATATTACTACAAATAATTCCCCGATTAGGTTAATTGTAGGAGGTAGGGCTAGGTTAGTTAAGCTTGCTAAGAGCCATCAGGTTGCTATTAGTGGAAGGAATATTTGTAGGCCACGGGCTAGAATTATTGTTCGGCTGTGAATTCGCTCGTAATTAGAGTTTGCTAGGCAGAAAAGTATGGAGGATGTAAGGCCATGGGCAATTATTAGGGCGGTAGCTCCTATGTAGCTTCAGGGTGTTTGGATAAGGATGGCTACGATAACAAGTGCTATGTGGCTTACGGAGGAATATGCAATTAGTGATTTTAGGTCTGTTTGACGGAGGCAGATTGAGCTGGTTATAATTATACCTCATAGGGACAGTATAATAAATGGATATGCTATGAATTCGGTTACTGGGTTTAGGAGTAGTGTAATTCGTAGTATTCCATACCCTCCTAACTTTAGTAGAATTGCTGCAAGGACTATGGAGCCTGCAATGGGGGCTTCTACGTGTGCTTTGGGTAGTCAGAGGTGAAGGCCGTATAGTGGTATTTTCACTATAAAAGCCATTATGCATGCTAGTCATGTGAAAACGTTAGATCAAGAGTTGGATAATGGTTGTACTCAGTATTGGAGGATTAGAAAGTTCAGGGATCCTGCTGTATTTTGGACGTAGATTAGTGCTACTAATAAGGGCAGGGATCCTGTTAGTGTGTAAAATAGGAAGTAAAGACCGGCATTTAGACGTTCTGTTTGGTTTCCTCATCGGGTAATAATAATAAGTGTTGGAACTAGTGTTGCTTCAAATAAAATGTAGAAGAAGATCAGTTCTATGGCGGTAAATGTTATAATTAGGAATGTTTGTAGTAGGATTAGTATAGTAATAAATAGTTTTTTTCGGGTCAAGTTTTCTTTTGATAGATGGTGTTGACTAGCTATTAGTATAAGAGGGAGGAGTCATATAGTTAGGATTAGTAGAGGTGTAGATAGGGAGTCTGAGAAGAAAGTTAGTGAGAAGTTGAGGCTGTTGTCGCCGAATTGATTTATAAGGAGCAGGCTTGTGAAGCTAATTAATAAGCTGTGTGTTGTGGAGTTGACTCAAATTAAACTGCTCTTTGATAACCAGGTTAGAGGTATAAGTATTATTGTGGGGAAGATATATTTTAGCATTGTAGGAGGTTGAGATTCTGTACGTAGTCGGTTCCATATGTGTTTGATACTATAACTAATAAGGATAAGCCCAATGCTGCTTCACAGGCTGCAAATACTAATAAGATAATGGGTATTATACTAGCTAGGGTGAAGTGTGAACTTAGGATTACTAAGGTGGCTATAATGAATAGTGATAATATTATTCCTTCTAGGCATAGGAGGGATGATATTAGATGAGATCGATATATTAGTAGTCCTGTAAGAGATACTGTGAATGCTATTATAATATTTATGTACACGAGGGACATTTGGTAGTTATGAGTTAAATCATAATCTAATGAGTCGAAATCATTTATTTTATTTTAAACTAAATACCATACTCAGTTCATTCGAGTCCTTTTTGGGTTCATTCGTAGGCTAAGCTCACGGCTAGCAGAAAAATTAGGAGGAGAGCCATAGTGAGCATTGTGTTTAGATTTGTTGTTTGTGAGGCCCACGGTAATGGTAGGAGTAGTGCAATTTCTAGGTCAAATAAGAGGAATGTAATAGCTACTAAAAAAAATTTTATGGAAAAAGGAAGGCGGGCGGATCCTATAGGGTCAAATCCACATTCATATGGACTTGTTTTTTCTGAGTATACATTTAATTGGGGAAGTCAAAATGCGATAATAACAAGCAGTGTGGCTAGTGTAAGATTGGTTAGAAGGGCTAATATTAAGTTTATTATTCTTTTTCGGATTAGACCGAAACTAACTGATTGGAAGTCAGTTGTACTTGTTAATACTAAAAGAATATGAGCCTCATCAATAGATAGAAACATAGAGGAAAAGTCATACGACATCTACGAAGTGTCAATATCAGGCAGCTGCTTCAAAGCCAAAATGGTGACTGGAGGTGAAGTGGAATTTTAGTTGTCGGAAAAAACATACGATTAGGAAGGTTGATCCAATGATAACGTGGAGGCCGTGGAAGCCTGTTGCTACAAAGAAAGTTGAGCCGTAAACGCCGTCTGAGATGGTAAAAGGTGCTTCATAATATTCTGAGGCTTGGAGTAATGTGAAGTACACTCCTAGTGCGATGGTAATAAATAGGGCTTGAAGTATGTGGTTGCGATTTCCTTCTATAAGACTATGATGGGCTCAGGTAATAGAGACTCCTGAGGCTAAAAGGACGGAGGTATTGAGTAGTGGAACTTCTAGGGGGTTAAGTGGGTGGATACCTGTTGGAGGTCAGCAGCCGCCTAATTCAGGTGTGGGGGCAAGGCTTGAGTGGTAAAATGCTCAGAAAAATCCGGTAAAGAATAAAACTTCTGAGATAATAAAAAGAATTATTCCATAGCGTAGGCCTTTTTGAACATTTGGAGTGTGATGACCTTGGAATGTGCTTTCTCGGATTACGTCTCGTCATCATTGGTATATAGTGAGTATATTTGTTGTTAAACCAAGTGTAAGTAAGGCTACTGAGTTAAAATGGAATCATATAATTAGACCGGATGTTATTAGGAGGGCGGATAGTGCTCCTGTGAGAGGTCAGGGGCTGGGGTTTACTATGTGATAGGCGTGAGTTTGGTGTGTCATTATGTGTTATCGTGTAAGTATAGGCTGACTAGAAGAGTAAATACGTAAGCTTGAATTATGGCTACTGCGAATTCAAGGATTGTTAGTAGGACTAAGATAATAAATGTAATGAGAGCTGTTGTAGTGCTGATGTTTATTAGTGCTAATGTGGCTCCTCCAATCAAGTGAATTAATAGGTGTCCTGCTGTAATGTTGGCTGTTAGTCGTACTGCAAGGGCTACTGGTTGAATAAATAGGCTAATAGTTTCGATAATCACCAGTATAGGGATTAGGGGAGTAGGTGTTCCTTGTGGTAAAAAGTGAGCAAGTGATGCCTTGGTTTTGTTGCGGAAGCCCGTGATTACAGCTCCTGCTCATAGGGGAATAGCTATGCCTAGGTTTATTGATAGTTGTGTGGTTGGTGTAAAAGAGTGGGGTAGTAGGCCTAATAAGTTTGTTGATCCAATAAATATAATTAGGGATATCAGTATTAGTGCTCATGTTTGTCCTTTGGGGTTATGGATGCTCATTATTTGTTTGGATACAAGTTGAAGTGCTCATTGTTGGAGAGAGATAAGGCGATTGTTTATTAGCCGGTTTGATGTTGGAAATAATAAGCTGGGAAATAGGACAATAAGGGTGACGAGGGGAAGACCTAGAATTATAGGGGTAATGAAAGAGGCAAATAGATTTTCGTTCATTTTGTTTCTCAAGGGGTACTTTGTTTTAGTGTTTTTGTAGGTATTGGTTCTGGGTTGTGGTAGAAGTTATGTTTTGAGATTTTTAGTTGAAAGATAATGAAGAGAACTAGGAATATTGATAAGATTATTGTGAGCCATGTTGATGTGTCTAGTTGTGGCATATCATCAAGGAAGGTGTTATGCCCTCAGTCTTTAACTTAAAAGGTTAATGCTCGCTTAGCTTCTTGATGATCTTATAGTATTGATGCGGATCATTTTTCAAAGTATTTCAGTGGGACTATTTCTAAAACGATTGGTATAAAGCTGTGGTTTGATCCGCAGATTTCTGAGCATTGACCGTAATACAGGCCTGGTCGGGTTGATATGAGAGTTGTTTGGTTTAGGCGGCCTGGGATTGCATCTGTTTTTAGTCCTAGGGAAGGCACGGCCCATGAGTGAAGCACATCTTCGGAGGAAATAAGTATTCGAATTGTCATCTCTATGGGTAGAACAACTCGGTTGTCTACTTCTAGCAGTCGTAGTTCTCCTGGTTTTAGTTCTGATGTTGGAATTATGTAGGAGTCGAAGCTTAGGTCTTCGTAGTCTGTGTACTCATAACTTCAATATCACTGATGCCCTATGGTTTTTACCGTAAGAGATGGGTTGTTAATTTCATCTATTATGTATAGAATACGCAGAGATGGGAGGGCAATTAGGATTAGGATAATGGCCGGTAGAATTGTTCAAATTGTTTCTACTTCTTGTGCATCTATTGTACTAGTGTGCGTTAATTTTGTTGTTAGCATAAGCGAGATAACATAAAGTACCAGGGAGCTAATTAGGAAAACGATCATTAAAGTATGGTCGTGAAAGTGTAGTAGCTCCTCTATAATGGGTGATGTTGCGTCTTGAAACCCTAGTTGTATGGGGTATGCCATACAAGATGTACGGGATTTTCACCTGTAATTTAACCTTGACAAGGTTATGTAATATTTTACTAACATCTTATTATATTAAGAAAGACATAGTGGTTATGGTGTTGGCTTGAAACCAATAGTAGGGGGTTCGATTCCTTCCTTTCTTATTTTAGGTTAACGTATGTGGGTTCTTCAAATGTGTGGTATGGGGGAGGACATCCATTTAGTCACTCTAAGTTTGTTGTGGTGAGATCTACGGTTAGGACTTCTCGTTTGGATGCAAATGCTTCTCAAATGATGAAAATTATTAACATGACTGCTGTTAGTGAGATGAATGAGCCTATAGATGAGATAGTATTTCATATTGTATATGCATCGGGATAATCAGAATATCGTCGTGGCATTCCAGATAGTCCTAGGAAGTGTTGTGGGAAGAAAGTTATATTTACACCTACAAATATAATTGCGAAGTGAATTTTGGCTCATGTATCATTAAGGGTGTAGCCTGAAAATAGTGGGAATCAGTGCACGAATCCTCCCATAATGGCAAATACAGCTCCTATTGATAGGACATAGTGGAAATGTGCAACTACATAATATGTATCGTGGAGAACAATATCAAGAGAGGAGTTAGCTAGGACGATTCCAGTTAAGCCTCCGACTGTAAAAAGAAAAATAAAGCCTAGTGCTCATATTATAGCAGGTGACCATTTAATGTTGCCTCCGTGAAGTGTGGCCAGTCAGCTGAAGACTTTTACTCCAGTCGGAATAGCAATGATTATGGTAGCTGATGTGAAATAGGCTCGTGTGTCAACGTCTATTCCAACTGTAAATATGTGGTGAGCTCATACAATAAATCCTAAGAACCCGATGGACATCATGGCTCATACCATTCCCATGTATCCAAATGGTTCCTTTTTTCCTGAATAATAGGTAACAATGTGGGAAATTATTCCAAATCCGGGTAAAATAAGAATATACACTTCAGGGTGACCGAAGAATCAGAATAGATGCTGATATAGAATTGGATCTCCTCCTCCTGCTGGATCAAAAAAAGTTGTATTTAGGTTTCGGTCTGTTAGAAGTATTGTAATACCGGCAGCTAGTACAGGAAGTGAAAGGAGTAGAAGTACGGCAGTAATTAGAACAGATCATACGAATAAAGGGGTTTGGTATTGTGATATTGCAGGGGGTTTTATATTAATGATTGTTGTAATAAAGTTGATGGCGCCTAAGATTGAGGAGACACCTGCTAGGTGAAGAGAGAAAATGGTTAAATCTACTGAGGCGCCTGCGTGGGCTAGGTTGCCTGCTAGGGGAGGGTACACGGTTCAGCCTGTTCCTGCTCCTGCTTCAACTATAGAAGATGCTAAAAGTAGTAAAAAAGAGGGAGGGAGGAGTCAGAAGCTTATATTGTTTATTCGGGGAAATGCTATATCGGGAGCACCAATTATTAGAGGGACTAGTCAGTTGCCAAATCCTCCAATTATAATGGGTATTACTATAAAGAAGATTATTACGAATGCATGTGCGGTTACGACTACATTGTAAATTTGATCATCTCCGAGTAAAGTTCCGGGTTGACCTAGTTCGGCACGGATAAGTAGGCTTAAGGCGGTTCCTACTATGCCAGCTCAGGCACCGAATAAGAGATATAGGGTGCCAATATCCTTGTGGTTAGTTGAAAATAATCAGCGGTTGATGAACATAGGTAAAATGGCTGAGTAAAGCATTAGACTGTAAATCTAAAGATAGAGGTTTAAGTCCTCTTTTTACCAAGCCTCGTGGTGAATTAACATATTGAATTGCAAATTCAAAGAAGCAGCTTCAACTCTGCCGGGGCTTCTCCCGCCTTTTTTTTCTCGCGGCGGGAGAAGTAGATTGAAGCCAGTATGTTAGGGTGTTTAGCTGTTAACTAAAGTTTCGTGGGGGTGGAGCCCACCAATCTAGTGAGGACTTAGCTTAATTAAAGTGGCTGATTTGCGTTCAGTTGATGTAAGACGTAATCTTGCAGTCTTTATCAGGAATTAAGTAAATTATACTTGCTTAGGGCTTTGAAGGCTCTTGGTCTGTGTAACCTAAATTCCTATTCTAGAACGGATAGGATCGGTGTAAGTGGTAGTAATATAGTAGATAGTGTGACTATTGTTGGTAAGAGAGTCATTTGTTTTGTAATAGAAAATTGTCACTTCATTTTTATGTTATTTGTAGAGGGAAACATTGTAAGTGCTGTGGAGTATGTGAGTCGTATGTAGAAGTATAGGTTTAGTAGTGCTGTGATTGCTATCAGGGTTGGTAGAATAATGTTGTCATTTTTTGTTATCTCTTGAATAATTATCCATTTTGGTATGAATCCTGATAGTGGGGGAAGTCCTCCTATTGATAGGAGAGTGGCGAGGACTAGAACTGTTATGATAGGTGTTTTGTTTCATGTATGTGATAGTGATAGGGTGGTTGTGGTTGAGTTGGCTATGAATAGTATGAATATGGTGGAGGTTATGATAATATAGATAATTAAGTTTAATAATGTTATGGTGGGGTTGTAGAGTAGTACTGCTGTTATTCAGCCTATGTGGGCAATTGATGAGTAGGCTATAATTTTTCGTAGTTGGGTTTGGTTTAGTCCTCCTCAGCCTCCAATTATGATTGACAGGATGGATAGAGTTAGGATTAGATTTAGGTTAATGGATGGAGAAATTTGGTAAAGTACGGATATCGGTGCTAGTTTTTGTCATGTTAGTAGAATTAGGCCGGAGGATAGGGGGATGCCTTGTGTTACTTCTGGGACTCAGAAGTGGAATGGAGCTATTCCTAATTTTATAGCGAGGGCTATAGTCATTAGCATGGAGGCCGTTGGATTAAATAGTTTTATTACGGTTCATTGACCTGAGAATATTAGGTTAATAATAACGGCTATTATTAGTAGTATTGAGGCTGTTGATTGGGTGAGAAAGTATTTAGTTGATGCTTCTGTAGCTCGTGGATTATGTTTGTTTATTATAATGGGGATGATGGCAAGCATGTTTATTTCGAATCCAATTCAGATGAGTAATCAGTGGGAACTAATTATGACGATAGTGGTTCCGAGTAGGACGGTTGTTAAAATGATGATGAAGATAATTGGGTTTATTAGTACGGGAAGGGTATGAACCAACATTTTCGGGGTATGGGCCCGATAGCTTAATTAGCTGACCTTACTGTTAGAATTTGGTGTATTTGGGAGCACGAAGAGTTTTGGGTTCTTAAGAGTAGGTTCAATTCCTATAGTTCTAGAAATAAGAGGACTTGAACCTCTATTATTTACTTCATCAAAGTAACTCTTTTATCAGACATATTTCTTATGTTTGTGGGGGGATACTTGATAGGAGGATGGGTAATGATACGTGTCATATGCATAGTGCTAGCGTCAAGGGTAAAAAACTTTTTCATAGCAAATGTATTAGTTGATCGTAGCGGAATCGAGGGTAGGATGCTCGAATTCATAGGAAGGTAATTGTAAGTAGTAGTGATTTGATGGTGAAGTTAATTGTGTAGAGTTCTGGTATGTATGGGCTGTGGAATGCTCCTAGGAATAAGGTTGTTGTGAAAATATTTATTATAATAATGTTTGCATATTCTGCTATAAAGAATAGGGCGAATGGTCCTGCTGCATATTCTACGTTAAAGCCTGATACTAGTTCTGATTCTCCTTCGGTAAGGTCAAATGGTGCTCGGTTTGTTTCTGCTAGTGTTGAGATAAATCATATTATCGCTAGTGGTCATGCTGGGAAGATTATTCATACTTGTTCTTGTGTAATAATTAGTGTGGAAAGGGTAAAGGATCCATTTATTAGGAGTACCGATAGGAGAATGATGGCTAGTGTTACTTCATATGAGATTGTTTGTGCTACTGCTCGTAGGGCTCCGATGAGTGCGTATTTTGAGTTGGAAGCTCATCCTGATCATAGGATTGAGTATACGGCCAGGCTTGATATGGCTAGTATAAATAGAACTCCCAGGTTTATGTTGATGAGGGGGTAAGGTATAGGTAGGGGGATTCATATGGTCAGGGCGAGGCTTAGGGCTAGAATAGGTGCAAGAATAAATATTGAAATGGAAGATGTTGCGGGTCGTAATGGTTCTTTGATAAAAAGTTTGATTGCGTCTGCGATTGGTTGGAGTAGGCCGTACGGGCCTACAACATTTGGGCCTTTTCGGAATTGTATGTAGCCTAGGACTTTTCGTTCAACTAATGTAAGAAATGCTACAGCTAGTAGAATGGGAATAATTAATGTTAGGATATTTACTATAAACATTTTGTTAAGGAGAGGATTTGAATCTCTGAATATAAAGGTTTAAGTTTTACGCAATTACCGGGCTCTGCCACCTTAACTAAGCCCTTTGCTAGGGCAGGTCTTATTTGTAGGGTTAATTGAGATGGAGTCATTAATTGGTTTAAGGCGCGTTTTTAAAGTTGGCCTTATTTCTCTTGTCCTTTCGTACTGGGAGAAATTCATAATAGATAGAAACCGACCTGGATTGCTCCGGTCTGAACTCAGATCACGTAGGACTTTAATCGTTGAACAAACGAACCTTTGATAGCGGTTGCACCATCGGGGTGTCCTGATCCAACATCGAGGTCGTAAACCCTATTGTCGATATGGACTCTTGAATAGGATTGCGCTGTTATCCCTAGGGTAACTTGTTCCGTTGATCAAATTTTGGATCAATAAGCGATGGTTCAATTTGACTTGTGTGTCTAGTTTTTAAAATCGCTCGGAGGATTATTTGTTCTCCGAGGTCACCCCAACCAAAACTGTTAGTTCATAAAAGTTAGTGTTACCCCCTGGTGGTTAAGTTTCTTTATTTTTTGAACTAATTAGTTAAAGCTCCATAGGGTCTTCTCGTCTTATTTTTTTATTCCCGCCTCTTCACGGGAAGGTCAATTTCACTGATTGGAAGTAAGAGACAGTAAAACCCTCGTGTGGCCATTCATACAAGTCCTTATTTAAAGAACAAATGATTATGCTACCTTTGCACGGTCAGGATACCGCGGCCGTTTAACGTTTGTCACTGGGCAGGCAGTGCCTCCAATACTAGAAATGCTGGAGGTGATGTTTTTGGTAAACAGGCGGGGTTTGTGTTTGCCGAGTTCCTTTTACTTCTTTTAATCTTTCCTGGATGCATTCCTGTGTTGGGTTAACAGTATAATAAATAAATTGTCTATTTTTGGGTTATTTTTATTTACCGTTAATAGTCAGGGTATTATCAGATACTGACTTAAACTCATGCAGGGAGAAGTTATTTCTTGTTACTCATATTAACATTATTGCTTCTATTTTATAATAGAGTGGTCCAGTAGTGGGTCTAGGAGTTAGTTAGTTTGTTGGTGGGATTAAGTATTGTCTGATTGTTGAGCTTTAACGCTTTCTTAATTGATGGCTGCTTTTAGGCCTACTATGGTTATGTTGAATCTTACTCTCTAGTTAAGGTTGTATCCATTTCTAAAAGGCTGTACCTTTTTAGACTAACTTTTAAAGATACAGTAAATTTGTTTGTATTTTTGGTATCTTTAAAGCTGAACTAATATTCATTTTCTGGACAACCAGCTATCACCAGGCTCGTTAGGCGTTTCACCTCTACTTATAAATCTTCTCACTATTTTGCTACATAGACGAGTTGGTTCTTAGTCAACTGTTTATAAGTAGCTCGTCTGGTTTCGGGTTACTTAGCTAAAATTCATTTTGTTAAGTTTTTGCTAGTTAATTCATTATGCAAAAGGTACAAGGGGTAATCTTTGCTTTTTTATACTTTGATTATTTTTCTTTCATCATTCCCTTACGGTACTTTCTCTATCGCGCCATTTTAGAATTTCTATCTCCTATACTTTAATCTAGGGATGAATGTTTTATTTTATTTTATTTTGATTGTTAGATTAATGGTAAAATCTCGGGCTAGATATAGTTCAAGACATTCATAGTGTATGAAATCTTCTAGGTGTAAACTAGATGCTTTATTTAAGCTATGTCCTGGTTTATCCAAGCACACTTTCCAGTATGCTTACCTTGTTACGACTTGTCTCCTCTCATGTAGTTAGTGTATTAAAATATGTTTGAGTGTGTTTTAGTCATTCGAGGAGGGTGACGGGCGGTGTGTGCGTGCTTCATGGCCTAATTCAACTAAGCACTCTATTCTTAGTTTACTACTAAATCCTCCTTTGGTTGCTAGTTTCACAGCAACTTTCGTATTAAGTTTTCTTGAGATAGAAAATGTAGCCCATTTCTTTCCAATCCATAGGTTACACCTTGACCTAACGTTTTTATGTCTTATGATTGTGCTTACTTTTACTCCTTTTCAGGGTTTGCTGAAGATGGCGGTATATAGACTGTATTAGCAAGGACTGGTGAGGTTTATCGGGGTTTATCGGTTATAGAACAGGCTCCTCTAGAAGGGTATAAAGCACCGCCAAGTCCTTTGAGTTTTAGGCTGTTGCCGGTAGTGCTCTGGCGAATAATTTTGTTCATAGAATTATTTGTGTTTAGGGCTAAGCATAGTGGGGTATCTAATCCCAGTTTGGATCTTAGCTATAGTGTATCAGCTATTTTAGAGTTACTTTCGTCGTTTATTTTTACTAAAATTAGAGCTTTTTACAACTTAATTTTAATTTAACTCTATTTGACGTAGTGCTTAAACACGTTTTACGCCGTGCTTCTGTTAGCTTGGGTTAATCGTATGACCGCGGTGGCTGGCACGAGATTTACCAACCCTAATTAGTATAACTTAGTCAAACTTTCGTTTATGGCTTAATTTTTGTCACTGCTGTCTCCCGTGGGGGTGTGGTTAAGCAAGGTGTCATGAGCTACAGGTGTGTGCTTGATACCCGCTCCTTTTGGTCTTGTTGACCTGAAGGGCATTCTCACTGGAGTGTGGATACTTGCATGTGTAAGTTTACTAAAAGTTAACAGAAAGGCTGGGACCAAACCTATGTGTTTATGGAGTTAATAAACTCATCTAGGCATTTTCAGTACCTTGCTTTGGGCTTAAGCTACATCAAC